GTTCGCCTAAAGAAGGTGCTTCCCCTTATGGAAACTTATCCCCTAACCTAAAAGAGTAAGACGGTTCCAAGGCTCGGGAGAGTCCAGTGCCCTGGTCGCTGCTTTTTCAAAAAAATCTGCCACTTGAAGCGAAGCATACTGTTAGGTGGGACTCCCTTTCGAGTAAGCTACGGTCTCTTCTCTCCTTTTACGTATTCGTTTCGACATGGATCTGACACCGACAGATTACCTTACCGGCTTAAAGAAAGAAAGCACTACTCTACTGGTCCGCACTAGCGTCTAAAGAAATGCCAATCGGTCAATTCATACGCGGCAAGACACCTTTCGTTTACGCAATAGAAATGGATAAGCTCATAAAGCCAGCACAACTAAAGAAGGCCTTACTTCCCCTTCGAAAGTGGCTTCGTGAGTTCTTGATACTGAATACCAAGCCTCTTTCATCACTCCCTTTAAGGAATCCTTCCTTATTTTAGGCTAGTCCATCTAGGCTTGCTTCAGTCGATTTTGAGTTGGCCCTTAATGAGAAATGATAGACGAACTACTTGTAATGGTTGTTTGTGACCTATGAATGATCTAAAGATGCGTGCTAAGCTCGCTAGGTGGGGTGTGATAAGGGATCTCCTTCTCGTGTCCCTTTTGTGCTCCGGAAGTCTCCCTGTGGAGAACCATTAATTAGCAAGTAGAAAATAGGATTCTCAATGCAGGTCGGCATGGATAAGAGGAAATCTCCTCAGTGATTGACTAGAAAATCATGCTGCAAGGAGGGCTAGGGTGGGGAAGGTAGGCAATAAAGCACAGTGCGCGAGAGGAGCCCCTTCCCCTAAGCGCGCTATACTAAAAGAGCTAGATATAAGCCCTAAGCTAAAGCAAGAGCGCGCTACTCAACAAAGATTTCAAGTATAGCGCGAAGAGAGGGCGCGGGTCGAGGGAGCGGGCCCAGAACTTGCATCCGAAAGCAAGCAGTGCAATCCGGGCTGGTGCACGGTGTTCTCAGAAAGCCCCCCCTCGCCTTGATGCTCCCCAAGCCGAAATATTTCCAATATTTTCTATGAGATGGCCTACTTCAATTGCCTCTTTCCCTCTCGTCAGCCAAGAAAGCGGTGATCCGCTCTCTTTCTCTTGAAGAGCCCTCTCTTCTCGTACTCGTATTAGCCACCGACCCCGAAAGGCACAAACAACGGGAGCTGGTTTCGGAGCTTAAGTAGGAGTCGAAAGCAGCAGGCACTACCTACTTCGGCCAGTCGAGTTAGCTCGTCTCCTATATGAAATAGGCACTTGGAAAGCTAAGCCGTTCTTCCTATTCGTCCAGTGCCTGTTGACGGGCCTAGCTACTAGTTGAGCTATAAATAGTGAAAAATCCTTTCAAAACCCTACTTTTTATTAGTTAGGGCGAGCCCATTCTTTCCTCTTCTTTCCTCTGCAACTTTCCTTCTATAGCCTCCCTCCATCAACCTTCTCGAAACTCTAAGTTTTTGCCTATTTCATCACTTGAAATGACCGCTCACTGCACTGGTTGCTTCGGTGGCCGCTGCATCATCTTATTAATCTGGAGATAGTGGAGCTTCATCTGATACGATTTTAGAGGGGTGACTGGTTGTACATCCAGCGACTAGCAACGGAGAAGGAAGTCGCTCCAATCGGCTTGCTGAGTTATAAGAGTGGTTCGACTCAGAGTATTTCCGGCGGATCGTCCCCATCAAAGACACGGATGGCCCTACGCTCTATGCACCCAGGCCAAGACCTCAAAGCCACAGAAAGGCAAGGGCCAGGTGTTTGAGAAGAAATCGGCCCAGAAGAGTGGAGGGACGAAGCAAGGGAGCTCGTCCTATCAAAAAAATAAGTGGGTTAGGAAATCCGTGCGCACCTAGCCGTTCTCGGGTGGAGAAATTAATACATGGTGGCGCAACTGGTACCAAAAGATGGAGCCGAAGCACTGTGAGACATGAAAGGAACTTAGAATCTAAGAGTGCATCCGGCTGTCAACGGATAACTTCCCGCCTCACAATTGGATTCTCCAGGCCGTGATAATGTTTTAGAGCCTGAGTGCTAATGCACTTCATCTGAGATGCGGGCAAATGGGACCCACTCTTCGAGATGTCAAGGCGATTATTGGACTTTGCCCACCTACAGGATGTAGAAGGGTACAAGAAGGGTGGTTCTGACTATGAAATCATCCCCTCGGCCGGATACGGCTGGGGTCTCGGTCCGGCTGGACAAGTACCTGAAGGACAAGAAGAAGCCCGATCCGCCAGCTCCAGCTCCTCGCCAGAACGCTGTTGACACAAAAAAGGAAAGAGACCCGGATAAGGAAAAACTTCAGGGGCATCATTCAAAAGATGATAAGAAGAAACTAGCCGAGTGGCTCGAGCACTGGGCCTTCTGACTATTTTTGTGAAACAGGTTTGCCTTGTGCGTCTGCTCGGCCCGGATGACGCATGACTACTCAGCTTTTCTAAGCTGCACGGTTAGCTTCCGGCAAGCGAGTCTCAATCGTCCCGAGTGTGCTTTCTCACATCTATCGGGGACTGGCGGAAGTCAAAGAAAAGGTGGAGGCAACAAGCTCAGTCCCGGATAACCTACCCCACCCCTATCCCCTGCTCTGTGGGGCTCTGTTGATTGTTCAGCTGTGGGTGTATGAATACTTCCCTCGTCTCGCTCCTTCTCAAATTACTCCACGTTCCGACGGAGATGGGCACCTCAGAACTTACACCGGGTTAATTTAGTGTTGTCAGTCACGGCCGTTGACTACCTTCTGAACATTCCGGAGGATCGACCAGCCGGTCCTTCATGCCATTCATCCACCCAGTGGCTCGAATACTCAGCCAAGGATGAGGAGTCTTTAAAAGCTTATAAAAGTTTTGTCTGCACCAGAGATCTCCCGTAGGGGCTAGAGCCAAACGGGGTGGAATTCTACCCGGGCCTTACTCGTCAACTAGGCCTTTACTTTACCAGGCTGTGCCACACCCCTATATGTACGAGAGCAGCAACCGGGCCCACATGATGGTCAGAAAGTGACTCGGTCTCTCGTCTACACGCCTTACTAGATGGGGCTCTGATTCAATTGGTCGGGCTTCTTGTGCGCAGGGTCCCTCCTCAACCTTTACCGACCGTGTCTGGAGAGAGTGCAGCCACTGTGAATGGTGGGGTAACTACATCAGCAACAAGAATAAATGCCTCCTCAACAAACGGCAGGCTCACATCTGAACGATCACTCTAGAGGACCTAAGGGCACTAGAGGCAGCAGAGGCTACAGTAGGCAAAGGTGCCAAGGGGAAGGGAAAACGGGCTACCTAGGAGGCAGGAGAAAGTCAGGCTGTAGAGAAGCCACCAAGCAAACAAGAAAGGAAAGCTCCAACAGATGATGGTCCCATTCGAGTGCCCTCGGGCACCCCGTCAAAGGATAGGTATAAGGCTTTGACACCTAGAAAAAGATCTTATTTGTCTTTTGTTTCCCCTTCACCGTATGCTAACCCTTTTGTTTTCCCTTTTTCAGTCTCAGCCCTCCCCGAGCCTTTTGTTGAGCCAGTGTCGTCGGTCAGAACATATGATCAACTGACTAGCTCCGCCGTGCCACACCCGAAGGAGACTGACCATGTGCCAAAAGCTGAGGAACTGTTGACACCTGATCTGCGCAGATAGGTCTGGCCCAGTGGATGAGTGCCACATGGCGTCGATCGGCCTTCCTATAGAGCTGTCAAGCAAGATACAGAATAGGAGGCAAGTTAAAATCGAGCCGACATGATCGGCATGCGTCAGCTTAGGGTTTTTTTTATATGGATTCATACAAACCGGGGGAATCGGATGAATGACACGTGTCAGACTCGTCAACAAGGAGTGTATGATGACAGAGCAGGTTAGATCGATCCTGTACATAAGTTATGATTAAACACAGTTATGCTGCCGATCCAGGGTGGACCGATCCTAGCCTGTATGATCGTTCATTCAGAAGTATGATAGCCAAACAAGGGTGAACGGATCGGATTGGAGTCGATTTAAGGGCGGCGAAGAAGATAAGACAGAATCCTTGAATAATCGGAGAAGAGAAGACGTAACGCGAAAAGAGCAAGGGCTCCCGTAGTGGGAGCAGTCCTTATCCTTATGTAGTGCAAGCAGTAGGAGAAGCACAGATACTTAGGGAAGTGGAGTCATTGTGAAGACTAGCGTAGAGGTCCCTAACTTTGATGGAAGTTGAGGCCCCTCCGTGACGTGGTCTTAGACTGGTTAGTCGCGATGGACCAGTATTTCGAACTAGAAGAGATTACGGACCCGGAGCGGGTACGTTTCACTACCACGAAGTTGAAGAAAACGGCAGGCTTATGGTGAGCACATGTACGACAGAAGAGGGAGCAGGAGGAGCTACGAAGAACAAAAAGTTCTTAAGTTTAAGGATTCATTTCTACCAGGTGATGTCGAAGCGGACCTATTAAAGAAGTTTAAGAATCTGAGACAAGGTTGTTTTTATTTTGAAATGGCTATGAGAGAGTACATGAAGGAGTTTAACCTATTGTCTCTACAATGTAGAGTGAAGGAGGGAGACGCAATATTCGAGCTGACTTTTTCTGAGCACGAATTGCATTTGTGTTTGCTGGACAGCGTAGAAGCAGCATACCGTATTGCTTTGAGGGTCTAAGGACCTACTGGTTGAGCCAAAAACCAGAAACCGAATGAAGGAAGCGAAGGTAAGAGTCAAAATACGCCGTGGAGAAGAGCTTACTTACTTATGAGCAAAAAGGGAGGACGAAGTCGCAGGAGATTCGGTAGAGGAGATGGAGCTGGTAAAGATGACCAGCAGAAGCCTCAACAGGGGCAGAATGCCGCACGAGATAACGAGGGACGTTAAGGAGGACGTGGTAGAGGTGATAACCGTCACGTGTGCCAAGGAGATGGCGATTGACATTGAATTCCCTCCTCTGCTTTTAATATGAATTGACTCTGCTTCGGTCACTAGCTCCGTAGGTCCCTAAGCAACTCCTCTCGTCACTAGTCACTATGCCCGAAGGTTAGCAAGCCTGTCCCCAGGTCAGCTGCGAGGTCAGCTTTCTCATCCAACGGGCAAGCTGCTTCCGCGGGTTAGGAGGCTGCCTTTAAGTGATAGGGGGGCCCTCATTTCATGTAACACAAAGGAAAGCAGTGGCCGTTCACGTTCACTCACTCAAGTTAGGGATGCAACGAAAACGCGGAACTGAAAGCATATATCCGGAATAGGAGTCAGCCGTGGAAAAGGAGAGAAGAGAGAGAGAAATAAGTTAAAATGACTACCGCCGATCGCTCGATCGGCGAAAATTGTTCAGCTGAAGAGATGGGATTGGCCATTGTGCCTTTCCAAGCCTTAGAGTCTGCTGCTCTGGATGCTCGCTGCAAGAAGGAGGTAAAGTTGATGTTCTCTTTGTCTTTTATCCTTCTTTTGTTTTCGAATTGAACCCTTTGTGGCTTTTCTCATTCTGTAGGACGATGATGACGCGGAATATTACGCTTTGGAGGCCGAGATCGCAGCGGAGATGGAGGAGGTTTCCGCCGGAGGAGGTATGTGTATGGCGGCACTCTTTAAGACTGGACGATCCTTGATTCTAATAACTGTTTCATTGCTGATCGATCGCTCTTGGACTCTTTTGCTTTGGTTAGTTTAGAAGTAAGCCTGAACTTACTTTTTAGTCTTTGCTCAGCCCGAACATTCCTACCTTGCCTCGAGCGCTAGGGAATTATCCAGTGGCCAAGCTCACTTCGCGGCAACGACATCCATCCAACGAGATGTGCTTCGGGAAATTGACCAGAGGTGATAACCGTCCGCAAACGTCTGCATGCACCCAGCTAGATTTAATATATATGTATGGTTGAAGGGAGCTGACAGGGAGTCAACAAGGGAATATTGCACCCCCAATCTCGATCTACCACCGGTTTGGTGTCGTGGTCTTTCCACTCATCTAAGTCAGCACCATAACCCAATTTTTCTTATGGAAAAAGCTTTCCAGGTCAATAGGTTAAGCTATGATGGGTTCGTCGGGCTTTGATCCCATTCCGAAGCGTTCTGCTCATTGAGTTTTGTAATAAGGTTCCGGTCTTTGTTCGGTGAATCTCGAGGTCTTTCTGATGGCTGCGCTCAGCCTAATGTTATCTACGTTGACCCTTGTCCCGCAGCTGTGGAATTGTCTCCCTGTGCCCTTGAAAGCACTAGAGGAAAGGAGAAGCTATTAGGTGCTCCACGGGACTGCTTGATGAAGTCTTCGTCCTACATCCCAAACAAGAGGGTCAAGCTATGGCCATGCTAGCCTCACAAGTCCCTGTTCCGATCATGCCACTGCTCGAAGCTCTTCCCCGCCCATGCGGAATACCCCCGGCCGGTTCCGCCGGGTAGGACCATAACCTGGTTGAGGCTCTTATATTTCTTTCTCTATGATATTTTGAAAACTTCGACCTTAGCCTTTCCCGATGCCGATGACAGCCTCCCCGATCTCTTAGCTCCCTACTCATACTACGTAGGGAGAGTGTCAATTTTTCTAACGCCAAGGACTCGATTTCTAAAAACTGCTCTTTAAAGCCCCTCTACCGCTCCAACTGATAGAAGTTCTTGCTCGGGAATAAATATCTGTTGGAGTTCGAGTGGAAGGCACTTGCCCGGTTCAAGTACGCTAAATGCGGTATCAATACATGGCCAACCAACTTCGTAGCTCGATCTTATATCTTATACTTTTATAGGTAACGGATTTCGACTTACACAAGTCGGGAGATTCCATTCACGAAGGAAGTATTTGAAAAAGAGAATGCGAGACAGAATTGGTTAGTTGTCCAGTCCAGTTTGGTATCCGAATCTCCCGTCTGTTTTTAAGCCGTGATTCTTGCCTTACAAGAGCTGCACTAAACAAATGGAAAGGCTCTACCCGAATGCGAATGTTCATATATCATATAAAAGGAAGGGTCCGAAGGAGAAGAGAGAGCGGTGGACAGAGTGGTTTGGGCTCCCCTACTTCCCCGATTGGAGAAAAAGCAGTGCGGTTGCGCGGTTGTGTTTGATCGAGCAACGGCACGAGCAAGCGAAGGAAATGGCTGATTAACCCCAACCACCTCCTCACTAGGAACTCTCTATTCTTGAGAGAAGTTCTTTAGTGGACTTCTCCCGTTAGCTCAAACTCAATCGAAGATAAAATGGAAAGGTTTAATCTCGTCCCCCCTAATGGGTCTACTTGGACTACTTGTTTGTATTCTGAAAAGAAAGCGGAGAATAGGATTCCACTGATGCGACATCTAGAACTGGACGAGCCACGTCATTTGAATCAAGGCAGGCCCAACAGAAAAGGGAATAAGGGGCGTATTAGACTTGAGAGAGCAGATAGGCGCGTAGCCCTGGAACCAATCAACCTGCTTCGACCGATAGAGCTGAACCCAACTAAGCGCTTTGAATTACGAGTTGACGGCCAAGTTTCTTTTACTTTTAAACAAAGCAATCCTCGGATCCCGATGGCATGGTGAGTGGATAAGCAAGCTGTAACGAATCGGAATCCGCCTATCTTTCTATTTATTCCGCATTCATTGATCTGGAACAAAGGTACGTGACCTACTACCTCACATATGCAATGAATCACTAATCACTGCTTATCCCCCCGTCTGGGGACCTTCTGCATTTACTAGTGGCAAGTTGGCGTGGAAGAGTTTGACAACCAGCGCTACGCTTGGCTTGGGGACCAAATAGCAGGTACAGGTAGAAGAGGTAGAGGTACAAAACGCGTGAGTCAGTGCCCGAGACCGGGAGGGGTAGGGAAAAGATTCCAAAGGATCTCGACACCTAAAAGAAAGAGCGAATCGGTCAAAGCGATCTCCCTAAGTAGCTGCCCTAAAGGGGGTTAAGTTGTCTTCCCTAAACGAGGTCAACCCACCATTGGATGGTCGTGACTGATACGGATTCGAAGCCCAACCAAAACATCTTCCCATTGAATCAAAGCTAACCCCCTAAATAAAGTACTGCTCCGGTGTCTATAAGGCTGAAAAACTTTAGTTGAAACTTTCACAATCCAAGGGTCTGCAAGAGAAGAAGCGCTTTCCCTTTAGTGACAGTAGGAATTTGTCTAAAAGGTCAATTGCCTCTCTATGGTTAAAGTTCCGAGGAGAACTCCTAGTTCCACAGTCGAAGGCCCAACATGACTCTTTGACAGTTCAGCTCAGTCCAGTATTCCTCCTCTTTGGAGACGAGTGGCTTCCACGCTCCTCCCTTTCTGGGTCTCTCGCTTTGCCTGAACCAAATTCAAGGAATGGTTGTCGTCCAGACCTCCCTTTTCTTTCCTAGACTTCTTTTCCTTTTGTTGGCGGTGCGGAGCCCGCTCATTGGGGTTCTCGCCCTCTACTGTCAAGATTCAACCTTTTGCGGAGTTTGTTGAGTACCTTTCTTGTAATCAATTACGTCAGCTCGACTTGCTAAAGCGTATGTGGCTCTGAAAGACCTTGATCTGTCTAATTCCTCAGAACGTTGCATCGGGCAGGAACCTCAGGCCTGGAATCCTCCAACTCTGAACACGCACTTCCTTTCCTCAGGCATCCGTATCCACCAAATGCATTCCTCTTTCTTAGAATTTCTAACGTCCATTTCAATATCCCCTGTATTCGTCTTATCCATTCACCTTATTTCTAATATGGCTGACCATACCCAACAATCTCAAGAGCTTGGCCCGGTTCAGATGCCCATTCCTCAACGGGCTCTCCTCTCTATGGTTAGCTAGCCCAAAAAAAGTAAACAAGGGCAAAGTGAATACTGACTTTTACTGAATACTCGCTTAAGGCCTCTACGAGTAGCGCTTTCTATTGGCTAGCCGGATTCCTAAAAGAATAGTGGTTTCCCTTCTTTCAGGGAGGACTTACTTTGATTATGTAATAGACGGCTGGCCCAACAAGGACAGTACGAAGCCTCTCAGATCGCGTTAGAACGACTTATACTCGTTCTTAAGCAATTCAATGTTACCCAGCATTTATAGAGCGAAAAAGGGCTTTCGAGTGAGCTTGGGGGATTCGATCAAGGTCAAGGATTGGTCTATGCAAATGGTAGTTGCTCAATTTTCTCCACCCATTTTATCATAATGATCTCCCGATGGATAAGATAAGGGGGATCTTCCAGAGAATATAGATCCGCTGGAGAAGAAAGATCCACTGGAAAAGAGATATTCATTAGAGAATGAAGATCGAAAAAAAGTCTTTTGGTAGGCGATTTTTCTCTTTCTCTTTCTGTATCGGAAAGTCTGTGTAGTGGATATAGTTCATATAAAGATAAAGGTTATGATAGGTCTTCCAACGGGGGGACTGCTTGTACCGCTGTCTAGACAAAGCGAGGATCCTCCGGAGAAGCCAACTCAATGAAGAGCGGAATCTGAGCGAACCAGAGCGATTACACCCAATGTCTTTTTCTAGCCTTAAGCCAAAGTAGTCAGTAGTCATTGTTCCTTAGTGCGACCAGTTGCGAGTATTGGCGTGTTGGGGGGTTGAGCCGCATTAGTAGCGCATCTTATCTTTCGGCTGTGTAAGTAAAGACGGCCCTTAGTCCTCCTACGGCAGCAAACGTAGCAGCAACTTACTATTGAGGGGCCTCACTCCCTAATTAAGCCAAAGTGCGTCAGGTTCATTTAGGTGGGCCCGACAAGGGAAACGCATCCCTTTCTTGACTTAGTTGAGGGTAGTCGTTGTTGGTTAGGTAGATGTGAGGAAAGAGCAGTGCTTTATGAAAAAGCAAGTCTAAAAGAAAAGAGAGATACTCGTCGATACGATAGGTTGATTTACGCTTACCAGTCATTATAGGCATAAAGCCTAATCTTAATTTTGAAGACAATACCAATAGAGGGGCTGGTAATTAAAAGACGAATAAGCTGGTCAAGTAGAAGAACTCCCAGAGTGTGAAGCCCCTGGGGATAGGGGATAAGACTTGGTCTGGGGCAATTGCACCGTTCTCTCCCTCCGCGCATGACTAATCGAGAACGAACTTCGCAATTAGAGTTACTCGACCTTCTCAGGCACTGCGGAATGGTCCCAGAAAGGATGAGAAAAGGGCTGCTGCCGGGCTAGGACCGGCGCTTGCTGCCCGACTATCGCAACAATTGTAGCGGCCGCTAACAGGCTCAATTGCCTTCACTAAAGCAGCACTAAAACGAAGCACTATTGCCACCCCCGCACTATATCATGCACTCAAACACTTTCTCCTTTTAGTAGTTAAAGCAGAAGTAGGCCGCATGCAGTAGCAAACTTTTAGCCAGCAGCTAAGGGTTTAGCAAAATCACTCGCTTCGGATGTGCAGGGGCGGTTCCTACTTTGAGCTGACGCCTTTGGTTTTTTTATGTAAATTTCTGTTGATAGAAGGTAGGGGTAGGCATGCGGATACAGTAATCTCGATATCCTGTTCAGTTTGTGGACAGCTATGCCGAAACGAGGCATGAAGGAAGACTGCGCGATAGCAAAAAGACAGCAAAGAAAGCTCCTACCGCGCCAGAGAAGCGGGGAAGAACTTAAGGCATTGAAAGACGTGAACCGAGGGCGGGCTTAGAAGGCTTCTCCAAATCCCACGTATGAAGCTGAAGCACCCGGTTTACGAATCAATCAAAGGAGCCACAGACGCCAAACCAAACGCTGTTTCAAAAGCATCCGAATTAGCATCAGTAGACGCAGAAAGAGATCCTATCCCCTACGGCCTTTGCTATCGCTTTAAACTTCCCTACTTCCCATAGGGAAAGAAAGGGTGCCCATCTTCAAAGCTACTTTCTCAACAAGCTCTAGCTCTAGGGCTTTCTAGGTCTTCATCTTTGGAAAAAGTCCCTTATCATACGAGGCATCCAAATTCGCATTCCCATCCCCATCTGAACCCGATGAGACATCAGTCTCAGTCGAACCAAACTCTCGAACCCGTCCAGAAGTTGAGGATGAAGCTTACGATTAAATCGGTGTTCAAAAAAAGGGTTTAGCCATAAAGAAGCCGGTTAAAGAGAGTTCTAACGTGGGGCGACAAAGGGTGCCCTAAACCTAAAAGGGGGTGCCCTCCCTGAAGTCCTAGACTTCCTAGTTTCAGCTTGATAGACTAACTAATTACTTAACTGAATTGCCAGATCAACCATCAATAGTTCCTTAGGGGTTTAGGATAGGAAGAGGGCTAAGCTCAACTCAAAGATGCTAAAAAAGGGCATTCATTATAATAGCTTTCAATGCGCATTGAGCGAGCTGTTAGTTCAGGTCTTTTCTTTGTTGTATGAGATCTCTCGTTCCCCGTAAGAGATGAAGGCTCCTGAGCTCTCTTTTCAGGATGGAACCTTTGTTCAGGACCACAGGACGGGCTAGGGTCCCGTTGAATTATACCTGGTAAATCCCGCCACAGAGGTAGTTTTCTACCTCTCGAACACATACATGCCAAGCTCCTTTTCATTAAGATTTTAGGACTCCTAGTTACAAGTATTGAAGTGGAAGGGATCGAGATTTCGTTCTTTCAACAGTGCCAGCGGGTAGACTGTAGACTCCTCGGCCTTTATAACTAGTTGAGCACTGACTCCTATTCCACTACTATAACTTCTTCTTATCGATTTTAGTGAGATTGAATCTTGAGCCCCTTTGATTTCCATTTCTCTTCTCCACGGATGAACGCCGGAATGGATTGATCTGACCCTTCTTCATGTCTCGCCCTGAAGATCGAATTCTGTATTTACATTGATTCTCCTTTGGATCCTTGACTAAGAGAGTCTCGAACTAGGAATGGAATGGTTTTCTATCTCTCTCGGCGATCCTGCTAGTGAAATCCCTTAATGCCCCTTACGGCGCACTTTCTATATCTATATCAATACCTGAGGATCTCATTTATTAGACCAAGAATTGGACCGCGATTCGGCAGTGAACAGCTTTTCTACTCTTCACAACAGAATTTATTGACCCAATCTCTGTCTTCATGTATCCTCCTTGGCTCGGTAATTACTGTTCTATCTCAGCCTGTGAGACAGAGGCATTCCAACCAAGGGGCCGAAGGAGAGGTGAGCTATCTTTAGATTGATTATTTAGTACTACATGAGCCTGTATCCGCTTTCCATTCCGGACGTATAGCTGAGTCCGTGGTACTTGTTAATAGAGCCCTTTTTTCTGAGCTATTATGGATTCGGGAATATCCCAACTACAGGACCTTAAACTGTAATAACAAGAGAAAGAAAAAATTACAACAACACAAGCGCTTCTAGGAGATATCTTCAAGACATTCGTTTAAAGCAACAGCATCCTTTCTATCGAAAATGCAACAAAGAAGGGAGGAAGACTGCCAAACCAAACACACATCCACAAGTAGACACAGTCAACAAACTAGAACAATTGCATATGCATATATATAGAGGATCTCCCTTTTTTGGACCCATTGGTCTTCCGCGAGACCAGACCCATAGCTAGTGAGTGCCCGGTGGCTTATCAAAAAAGAGCATTTTTTTCTAGGCTGCTTTTAATGTACTTATTCTTTTTCTTCTCCTTCGGACCCTCGCTGTAGACAATGGCGGGCTTTCCACAGATTCTTAGCCTTCCTTGCTGCTTTCTCGATTGCTAAGTTGACTACACAACACGACTACCTTAGAAAAACTTGAGCTCACATGCCAGCAAGAAGAAATGAATTTGATGTTGGAAGGGTGAAAACTATCCGTGCCAACGGAACGAGATGGAACTTTCTTCTTTAAGAAAAAGAGAACGGTTTCGAGCTTGACATCAGCTGAATAACTACACTAGCTCGCGTGCTTTCTCAAAGCATTGCTAGCTGAACAAAACGCTTTAGGCTTTTGTATCGGCTTTCCCTCCTCAGCACCGATCGCCAACCCCCGTCTCCACTTCAAAGAGCTTTTCCAAATCCGAGCTAGAACCGGCTCCTTGACATCTTCAAGGCATCAAACGATTTATGTGCCGCCTCAGTCCACTAGAAAAGGGACTTCTTCTTCATACAATCCGTCAATCCGGCAGCCACTTCACTGACTTCAATTGATCAGATTGAGATAGAAATTGGCCAAAGCGTGAAAACTCCTAACTTCCATAGCCGTTTCAGCACTGGCCACTCCAAGCTTTGACTTGAGCCTTGTCCGCGTGATACGGAAAATAAAAAAGAGATGAGTTCCAAAAGTGTTGGTGTACTTTGTTGATCGCGGATGTCCGTACCTAGCTCAACTATCATGCTTTCTCGGTATAGTTCTAGGATGGACGTACCTAGCTGAAAAGCTAGCTTATTATCAACCGAAAGACCAGAAAGACCTGGAACAGTAAGATCGGGAACAACTACACTTGGAACAGAAGTCACCAATGAATGTTGGTTCCTTCTTCCTACGAGGCAATTGTAGTTCTAAGTCAATCTAGTGCTCCTTACAACAAAGCCAGAGCCAGTTCTTTCCTTTTTTCTTGGAGTTGCAGTGGAAGTTTCTTGTGAGTCACAAGCTAGAAAGACCTTTTGAAAGCAGCTAGTCTTATTTAAAGCAGAGTATCTGTAGTTCAGGCTCTTATTTTAAGTCTTACTGTAAGCGATCGAGAAAGAGGGATAAGGTCTTCACCGTAAGCCAATCCTAAAGTTTTCAAGTTTTTACTTTATAGCAATTCTTTCTCCTTCGCTTATCATTATGCTTTGCCTCGACCAATACAGAGCCACGAGACCAGTCGCCGCTAAAGAAGACCAATCGAAGGGCGCCCTATGTTCATTTTGAAATAAATTACAAGGGTTCGGTACAACTACAAGATGTTGGTTCCGTTCTGTCATCTTCTTTAAACTTGAAATGAAAGGCTGAGCCGGGTCAACCTTCTGTACCAGACCCTCCCCCATCAACTTGCTCATTGGTAGCGGTAACGTAACGGAGTACACTCTCTGAGTGGTTGGTCCTGTCTTCGGGCTTGTCTCTGACCCTTAGTTGGGCCCTGGCCCTTTCGGCTAAGGCTTTTGCACAATTACAATAGGGAAAGGGTGGAGATTGATCATAAACATTAGTTAGGCCCTGTTCATGCTTTCGTTTCCAGATAGGCAGCGGAAAGCCATCACATTGCAGTTAAGCTGAAAAACGACTCGAAATTTCGAAAGATGAAACCGACTATGTTCCCCATCTCCCAGCATGCTACACGTTGCTGTCTCATAGACGGAAATCCCGAGCAACTCAAGCAACGAGATCAACTAGCTCGTATGATGGTTGTGGAGGATCAATGGTTGGAAATGGGACCTATATCTACCCGACTTCGGAACTCGATGAGTGATAGGAAGGCCGGAATGAAGTCTTTGAAATGATCTTGGTTCAGCCCTACCTACATTCCCCGTCTGTCTATGCCTACGATCGACTTTCATAGGCTTCTCGATGCTCCTTGCAATCACCCACCGAAGGCCAACTACTAAACAGACAGAAATGCTTGGTTGAGCTGTCGGCATATCCCGCTTCAATGGCTGTCGAGGCTGGGGAAGAAAAGATTCATCCACTACCTACCGAGGAGATCGAGACCGCTCGAAAGCTACGGCACGGACATGATTCCATGAGGTTCGGTTCACCCCTTGCTCCTGCTTTTGTTACGAAGTTACTGGGATCAACAAAAAAATAGATATATATAGGGTCTGTCAGACACGCTTCGCCTGCGCCCTCCCCGTGTCCACTAGCGCTCACGGCTCCCCAGCCCAACTTGCCCTGGCCCCCGGTCTTCCCTTTCCTCTACTAAGTAAAGGCGAACTGCCTCTACGATTGCCTTTTCCACCTGTATTTTTGTGGAAGAGTCTTTTTCCGACCATAATTTGTTATTAAGGATCGAAAGGCATCGGCCCACCTTGGTAAGGTTGGACGGATCCCTTGTTTGGGGACCAAATGTTATTACCGTAGAGACTTGTTCGTCCAAGTTCTCTATCGGGCCGACAAGCGGAGGACCACCTTGGGTCTCGATTTCCGTCCTGATTCTCCAATCGACCCATGCTCGTATCGACGCCCGTTTTTCATCTATTTCTAGTTGGCGTTTCTGAAGCAATTGAGCTTCGGCGTCGAGTTGGCGAGGGGTCTTGTTAAGATCAATGGCCCCCTGAATCTCTTCTTCTCCCAGGGGAGGGATACTATTGAGATCAATGTCCCACCGAGGGCCAGAAGATGGGAGAGAGTTTGATGGGCCGGAAGCCCCTGTGGGAAACATCATATTCCCGATGAGGGGTATGTCTTCGGCATTGATGAGTGCTGGAAGGAGCAATCTCACCGCCAATGAGAACCCGCGGATCCCGGGCAACAAAAACGAAATCTTTCTTGTTGCCAAGACGCCCACCACCTTCCCTACAACTGAAAAAAATAGGGAAGACACTCCAATTGTCGACAAAGAAGATAAAAAAAGAAAACAATCGTGGCAAGGAATAGGAATGGAATGGATCTTCCTTTCATGCTTTTTTTACTTTTACGTTGAGAAAGAGATTATTACCTTAGGCATTTTCTTTTGGGTCTCTCGACTCGATGGTTTTTTTTAAAGCGAGTAGGTGGGGGTGAGCTGTTATTCCGATTTTTGCTCTTGGACGATATTTTGTTCTCCCTCCGCCGCCGGCTTTTGCACTATGGTTACTTATTTCTTCTTCTCTTACGCAATTCCTGACTAGTCGTAGGTTAGCCTAAGGACCGGAATCTGAGGTTTCGGCGTATCGGGGCTGCTAGGCTCCTTTCTCATGTGAGGGGTTCGCATCCAACTCTTTTCGATACCCGGGCATTGGCAACATCTTCTAACTCGTTAAGCGCAAATAGCCTATATAAAGAAGATCACTCTAATCGTCTCCTACTTCTATAAAAAGTTATTAGCCCCCTACTGCCACCTTGTTACGGCTTCGCTAACTCCAGTCAAGCAGTAGTAGGCCTACCTTACCTGATCTCCGAAAAGATAGTGAAAGAGACATGTGTTAAGCATATGACTTTGGGTGACTTGTATCAGGACGGGTTCACTACTACTATAGAATCAGATCAAGTTATACTTGTACACGCATATCCGCTTATATAACATACCTACGATCGTGCTTGTGCTATCAAGCCGACAAATGACTGCTCTTTTCAATGACTGCTTTCGAGCGGTATTCACGGAAATGAAAAAGATTGAATGGTTCTAAACAGATTCGCTAGTTGGGTCAATTGGCACTCTTTCACTAGTGATTGTAAGCTAGGTGCCCTTAAATGACAGGAGGGGAAGAAGCTCTAACGGAAGCATCCAATCAACCGGGAATCCCACCTTTCACATTCTACATCTGCTACTGCTGGAGTGGATAATGCCTCTACTACCTGTGCCAGCAAACAAACAAATACTATAAAAAATAAGAAAAGGCTAGGTGTCCATGCCACCAACCAACTCCTGAAAGAAAAACAAGAGCTTCTCCGGCAAACCACTAGAAGTACCCATCGAGTCGAGCAATGATCCAATTGGAGAAGCAAGCTGCTCTTTGTCACCCCATTTCCCTTGGGACCAAGAACAAGCTCCAAAGAAGAAGAAGGACTTATCGCAATCTCAGGTACAATGGCTAGTTGGAAAGCCTTTCAAGCCAATCTCTTGATTTACATTCATGTGAAACCGTTGCAACCGATCCTGCATACCAATCATCCGCCGCTTACAGTAATGGCACTAAGCCAAGGTTTCTATGGATTCAGTCCTGTGGAAAAATACATATATTAGGTCAATTAAGTTAGTAGTGTCACCGGTCAATCCCTGGGACACTCGCGAGTCCGTCCTTAAAAGCCCTAAAAATTGGGTCCATGAAGCCTTAGATACTCCAAGCCTCAATCTGTATTGCCCTTGAACCTAGACCATGGAAATATGGTTATAGCCCAATTCCATTAGTGGGATCCATAGCCTACGGGTCTTTCCCAAGCCAGTAAAAGAAGAAGGTTGTCGAGGACTACCCTAAGCCTACAAGTAGGCAGGACTTTCAGTTACAATGTCTAGGTTGGGAAAGCCTTTCTAAAGCCAATCGATTATCGGATTTCACCAACCCAACTACCACTACCAGGGGATTCCTAGATCCGCTCTCAGATCGCATTAAGATTCCAGTCTTCAATCAAACGGAATGAAAGCAGGAGATTGATTAGCTATAGTAGCTGCAAACAAATCTCGTGACGGTGATCAAACAGCATTAGCTACGTCTCGTCTCTTGACGAGTCCTGACCCCTTATAAACAGATCGAAAGGTTACGATTCACTCCGGTGCTGCTTGCTGGTGGAGGTTGGGAGTATCTCAACTATGAATAAGAATAAGAAGTCGAAGAAGTAAAGACTCCCTAGATCCGCCTCTGACTTACCTACCTTCCCTGACTAGCTAGTTTGGTTGGTATCTATGGATACCTCCTTTTCGGCTCATACATAAAGGCCATCCTTGAGTTCGCTGCTAAACGAAGACGGGAAGGGATAGCTGAGGGGGGCAAAAAGATCGATTCGGTTTGGACGCTCATCTCAGACAGCTGGTAAGGCTGACAGAGACCGTTTCATAGTCAGAAAATTGGGAACTCCTATCCCGAGGTAAGAAAGAATAGACGACCTACTAAAGACAGATCGTCAGTGGTTTTCCC